ACGAGTTCTTCATTACCTAGAATAGAATAACCACTTAGAATAACGAAACAGATTATATTTGTCGAGAAGTGTAAAATTGTATGGATGCGATCCTCGTTGTGCATCTTGATCAATTGGATCGTTTCTTTGTAGATTTCGATGTGAGGCTTTTGTAAATGTGTTTCCGGGTATTCCTTTATCATTTCGTCCAAACGAAGGAGTTCCTCTAAGTCTATGAATTTTTTTAGAATACTCTTTTCTTGAATATCATTTAAAAAAATTTCGGATTTACTAGTATTCCACCAATTAGTAACCCAAGATTCCATACTTTTATTAAATGAGAAAGAGATACACCAAGGCAAAAATACTATAGATCCAAGATATAGAAGGGAAATTAATACTTTCTTTTTTACCATTTTTTCGTCTGTGAATTTTTTTATTTTTAATGAACACACCCCATTCGTCGACTCTATACGATGCTGATATTTCTATCAAGCATAAGTTCTATTACAAGTCATCGAGCCCATGAATCTATTTCCGGTTTTTTTTTTATGATTCAGTATAGTGTTTAGTCCTTGAATTTAAAAAGAATACAGAAATAGAATAAGAAAAAACCCACTTCAAATTAATAGTAGTCAGATTTCAAGACGAAAGAACTCCCGTTTTATCAAAATTTTAAATATTTCAAAAAAAAAAGAGGATTCTTAACTTTTTCTCTCTTGAAAAGTATTCATTCTTCAGTTCCTTTTTCTTTTTTCAAAATACTTCAATTGGTACACGCAAGAAATAGGCCAATTCAGCAGCTTTTTGCTCAATTTCTCGTGGAGTCAAATTCTCATCAGTACGAGTCAAGGGAATGGCCCCCTGTCCTTTGATTTCCATATAAAGGACACGACGGGCATAAATACCCTCTTTAATTTCGATTCTGATGGACTGAATGTCTTTCATAAGGAATCGGAGGAATATGCGACGATTTTTTCCAGGGAATCCCCAACGAAAAATACACACTACGCCCTCTTTTATATCGAATCGATCATAACCACTACCCACATTCCACGAAATTGTGCACCACAAATAGGAACTAATAAAAAGACCCGCGATCCCATAAAAAGACATCACGATCCCTTGTGGAAAAAAAATTATTTGCTGAGAAGGAAATAAAGATATAAAATTCCTACCAAAATAACTGGACGTTCCAACCAATAAAAACCCTAATGAACCTAAAAAAAGAATAAAGGCCCAGCAGAAATTACTTGTTTTTCGAGACCCCGCGATAAGTTCTATCCATATACGTTCTGATCGCCAACTCATACTATACCTAGACCTAGTTGCATTTTATTGGAATTGGTAGAATAACAAAAATAATTTTTTTTTTTTTTACTTTTTTTTTGTTGCCGAAGTAACTCTCATCAACCAGCACTATTATGATGTGAACCTTGAGGGGTAATTCATTGAATTTCTTAGATCCAAACTAAAATAATAACATCCCTTTCATATGATTTACCATATGATTTCTTAATACATATAGATTTCCATTTCATAAATTCCCCCCGATTCCGATCTATTTGAAAATAGTTATAATTCATTTACCCATATATAATATTTACACATACATAAAAGCTTATGCCCAAAGGAAGTCACATGTTATACCATATTCTACTAAATATATAGCCGTGTTATGATCCAAGTAAGTCTTGAAAAAAAATAGATAAGATTTGTCCTTAGCGTATCTAAAAAATTTTGTTTTTTTGAACATAAAGAAATAAAGAAGCCATTGCAAGTGCCGGAAATACTAAGCCCACTAAAGGCACAAAAATTGAGGGAAAGCTGTTGAGAGTTATCATAGAATGGGTACCTCGATTTAATATTTGTACCTGTTATTTATTGTTATCGTTTTATATTAATATTTTAACCTTATCCTTATATTGTTATAAAGATATCTTATAATTCATATATAATTATTATATTATACTAAGTATACCTAAGTGAGTATATATATACTTAATAGTGAGTATATAAGTATATGTTTTAATAAATATATATTAATTAATAAAATACAATAAATATGTAAATAAATGGACCTATTCATCTTTCTACATGTTTCTACATGAAATATATGTATGATAATCCACCCTTTATATTATTCATCTTATTAGTTATTATCTTGTTCTTATCTTATAAATTTAATAAAATTTACTAAAGAAAGGGTTTCTTACAAATTTATAGAGAATTCGTTATAATAATTGACCCCCAAAAAAGTATTCTTAGTGGGGTATGATTTTCGGGAGATATAGAAAGATGCAAGACCTTGTTAACTAATTTCACGGAAGAAAGAGAAAGAATTCCCTCTTTTATTTTGTTTAATAGAGATTTCCTGGTCAGTATTAGTAACCAGGAATATCGATAAAAAATGATCCAGATGATTCGTTCTACAATTAAATCTTATGTTACCAAATAAAAAAAAAAAAATTCTTGGATTCCTATAAATTAAATAACTACTTGATCCCCACACATAAAAAAA